ACTAACTACTTAAGTACAGTACCAAAGGCTGCTGTTTCGTTTCATAAGGGGGCTGTTCATTACAAGCTATCAGCGCTGTCTTAGATTGAACGGCAATAAGATAAGTCGACGTTCAATCTCTAAGGCGGGTTTCCGTTGAGAACGGAATAGTGTTCGTGCCCAAAGGTGAACAAAGCCCTAGCTTCTAGAGTTCACTGCTTTTTCCAGGCCGGAGAAGGGCTTATACTGCTCGCCTTTGTTTGATATGTGTCCATTCAGTACCAATACAAACTAAAACTACATCAAAGTAGAAGGGCCACTATAGAAGCTAGAAGTAGCCTCTTTGATTGGTAGTCGGCCTAACCAAAGCGTCACGACAACATAAAATTAGCCTTATGAATGGAATCTTAAGTAGGGGGCTTAGCCCGCCCGCCTACCAATCAAAGAGGCTGAGAGTAAGCGCAAGCTCTCCCGTAAGCTCTTCGAGCTTCCCTTCATTCGCTTCGCGGGAGCCGCACAGCACATAGCTGGAAGTCAGAGGGCCCATACTACCTGCCTAGCCCTTCGCTCCGAGGGACCGTAGATCGGAAAGCGCCTTCTAAACCACCACATTCGTCCAAAAGAGAAGGGAAGGGGCCTATGTATTTGCATGACCCCTGCAGATTGAAGCCTATCTACACCCGTAGCCAATCCCCTAGGTCTTGCCACCACGCCGCAGAACGGGAGCTCGTGTGAAACCTTTTATTTCTGGCGTAACCGCGGTAAAACGTAAAAAAAGATTATGGCCGCCTAACACGGGGGCCGTAGGTACGATAAACTCGGCCAAAATATGACACCCGAAGGGCCTGGCACGCACAATCCTATCCGAGTCCGAGTTTACCCCTTGCACGCACTTCGGACAGCCGTCCGTAGCATCATAAGGAGGACCTCCCTTTCGAGGTACAAAAAGAGTACGGTACATAGGAGGTTGGTCTTTCTCAACGTGGTGTATAGCACGAAAAGCCTTTCGATACAAGCGATACAAGATAGGGCCGTTCACATGAAAGAAACAAGTGAATCCTTTCTTCTCTTCTTTATCTTTCCCCTTCGAGAAAGATAAAGAGGGTCTTATGGAGGGGAAGGGCTTGGGCCTACCTATCCCGATAGAACCCCATAAAGGAACGGGAGTTGTTGAGAGGTTCCATATTACCGAGCCGAAGGGCAGCACTTTTGTACGTCATCGTAGTATGTCACGTCGTCTCGTCCCCGCTGCATCGAAGAGTACCTATGCACTATGTTCCGGTTCACTGATAAGAAAGATAGAGTCGGGGTGGGGGTCTACGATGTGATACTAAAGTATGACCGGGGAAGATACCTGCTAACTATGGGTAGGAAGCAAGGAACCTTTATGTAACAAATTTCGGGGGGTTACAGATCTCTTATACTACCATCGATCGACAGAGCGGAACGACCAGAAAAAGAAGTGAAGTTAGAAAGCCGTATGATAGGTGGTAACTATCTTGTACGGTTCGGGGGGTAATCGGCGTACCCCGGGGGGGAATCTTTGGCTCTATCGAACATACAGGGAATTGGAGGTAGCATTCCACCGATGTCAAGTCATGGACTGGTTCCCTCAGCCCTTTTTCTATGTGTTGGTGTTCTATATGACCGACATAAGACTCGACTTGTTAGATATTACGGAGGTTCAGTGAGCACCATGCCGAATCTCCCTACCATTTTCTTCTCTTCCACTTTGGCCAATATGAGTTCACCTGGTACTAGCAGCTTTATCGGGGAATTTCTCATCTTAGTAGGAGCTTTCCAAAGAAATAGCTTAGTAGCCACATTAGCAGCGCTTGGGATGATTTTAGGCGCGGCGTATTCCCTTTGGCTATATAATCGTGCGGTTTCTGGGAATTTAAAACCTGATTTCCTCCATAAATTCTCCGATCCAAATGGCAGAGAAGTTTCCATATTTATACCTTTTCTTGTTGGAGGGGCGACCGTCCGTTAAACTACCAAAGAAAAAAGGGTAAACCAATGCGATCATGACATTGTAGGTGCTTGCGATGGGACGGATGCGACTTCCCTCAGTTGGTTTGGATGGCATAGCCCGTTGCAGAAGTCCCCCTTTTTATTCATTTCTTTAGTCTTTAGGGAGCCAAAGCTTTACTTTACTAAACTAATAAAATAAGGCTCGCGCAGGGGCGCTCACGTTTTTGGCGGGGCCGTATCTTGCTGGGTGAGACCGAGAGAAAGAAAGGACGGGGGGCAACCATGCATGGTACTTCTCGACCGTGTCTCCGAGGGACAGTTGAACGAGCGACTCATGAATGCTGCCGGGTCGGACGAGCCAATAACTCGAACGCGTTCGGTCTTTTTTTGAGCAAGAATCACGGCGTTACCTTATCTTCACCATGATACGGACTCCAAGTTCTTATGGCAGAGCACGAGGAGATTGATCATCAATATGATTATGATGGGAATGGAAACCAGAAGCACGACTGGGGTCTTCGTGGTCCACAAGATAATAAAACCATCAGTAACAGTAACGTAAGCATGAGACTTTTTGGTAGTACCGGTGAACCAGATGGCCGCGGCGGTGGAATCTGGGACGGAGGACTTGTAGTATCTCTCTAGATCTGGCAAAAACGAAAGACCCCCTAACATAATTCGAATGGAGGCTGGCCGCTGAGCCCACTCTGGCCTCGCGGGGCGGGCCCCTGTGGTTGCGAGCTGGAGCTGCCATAGCTTATGGCTAGAGCAATGGGGGGGGCCCCGGCAGAGAGAAAAGTAAGGATAACGGGCGCTCCGCCCGCCAAGCGGGCGGCAGGAGCAGCGGGCAAGTGCTTGGTAGGCCAACAGCCCAGTGAACCGGGCGGGGCACTCGACGAAAGGGGGCACACTGAGCAAGTACGAGAAATTGGCCCCGCTCCTCTTTTCTTAAAACCCTTAAAACCAAGGACCTATGGAAGTCGGGGCTCGTCCCCGGTCAATATTGGATCCAACAATAGGGGGCCGTAGCACTGACCTCTTTTTTTTTTCAATACAAACAATAGGGGAAAAGATCGTACAGTTCCTTACCGAGACAAACTCTCAACGGATCCTCCGCGCGCTGGGCATACCTCTTTCCGTGCGTCTTTCTCGTGGCGGGAACAGAACAACAGGGAAAGACCCGGCCGACCGGCCCAGGGCTTGAGGGCGAGCTTTATTTCTTTCAGATAGAATGGGGAGTAAATCAAAAGGCTTCCGTTTCCGTTTTTGGTTTGGGGGCTTTCGGGCCCCTCTCGATCTTTTTCGTAGTTGAGAAGGGGGAAGGAGTCTAAATCAATAGACATTAATGAACCATCATTGATGGACGTTGCACATGACACGATCAATTCGACTCAAGGTCCGGCGCTAATAGAAGTAGCTTACTCTCCTAGTAGCGAAGGAAAGGGGGCAGGGGCCCTGTCGTAGTAATCGTGGGCAGGTCTCATGAGATCTATGCCGGCCGTCGGAATCAAACGAAGGTCGAAGGACCATTCGATTCATTAAGGGGCATAGATCTAGGCCTATTTGTTTGTTCGGTCAATCACCAAAGGCGGGGGGGACCACTGTGGACGAGACCCCCGGCCTCGATTCTTTTGCATAGTCCGGGGGCCGGCCGCGGCGGAGCAGCGGGGCATAGCGGCGCCCTCGCCTGGCGCCATTCCCGGACCTAGCAGCAGACGGGCGGGGCGTGCCTGAATTCAGACCAGACCAGACTCTTCTTTGTTTGAGCTGCTCCCGCGCACGCAGACCGGAAGATCTCACTTGTCCAGTCCAGGACAAGTACGTAGAGATCTTCGTGGGACCGTGGAGGGAGTCTCCATCGAGCTTTTCTAGGATTCCTTATCACGCCACGCATGGAGATCTTTCCATTGATAGATAAGGGGGCTCCCCCCTTGAACAGACTCTTAAAAGTTACTACCTACTTATACGGAAGAGGTGTACTTTGTGCCGCCCGGAGGTCATATAGATCGGAACCCGGAGCGATAAGAACGAAAGCCCTACCCACAGTACAACTACTGGCCCTTCAAAAAGGCTTTCATCAAGTAGCGCCCTTAGAATCTAAGCCCTTTTTTAGGCCGTGTAATAGGGAGGTGTAAGGCATTTGGTACTTCGGTAGGGCGAGCAGCCCTTAAACCCAAAAAAGGTTTAGAACCCTTCCCCTATTTCTGCATTTCATTTTATATTTGGCCTGCTTCAAACAAAATTATAAATTTTAAATTATAAAAAAGGGTCGGTCAATAGCATAGCTCTTTCTTTCCCCGGTCTCCTTTCGAAGTTTCGAAGTAAAGGCCCTCGCTTTCCTAATCCGGTAGGGCGGGCCGGGCGGCTTTGTTTGCCCCAGCTTGGCGAATCAGCTCTCCCGCGCAACGACATTGTTTGTGCACCCCTTACCGTTCTCGCTCAGTGTTTGCAACGGCCGGGAAGGCAGTCGTAGAAGCGAAGCCTATCGCCACGCCGACCATCAAATACGAGATTTGGCCCCTTCTCAAAGATTTGATGGAATGGCCCAGCCCGCCTAAGAGCGCTTATGTCATAGGGGAACTCATGGCTGGAAACAAGCCTTATGGTTTTGATATCCTATCCGGTAGGAATAATAAGAATGGAAAGTCCAGGTTGGTTGGTGAGCCTAGTGATAGGAGACTATCTAGCTTGGTTCGGAGAGCACTTCTTGGGTGAAAGATTTTTTTGTTGCTAAATGTTACGGCCTAAATGCTGAACTATTGACCCTACTTGTTCGGATGGGTGTTCACCCCAAAGTGTTCCCGGACCGCATGCATACATCCGTAAGTAACTTAGTGCAACATGGCAAATTTAATTGATAGGAATCAGCAAAGAAAAGAAAGCGGCGGGAATCCTCAATTTATCTTGAAGCTTGTACCTATCAGAACATTGTTCTATTTCACCACCAAAGAGAATTAGGCTTCGAGCAAAACCACATTGGTGAAAATGAAAGATACCACTGCGGTAGACTCTACCTCTAAAGTCTAGAAATGTTGGAAAATCTATATTATAGCCATCATATGCTTTTGCAAGTCTAAGTATGAAACCTTCAAAACTGCGTTGCTGTATGAGTTTAGCTAAAAATGATAACAATTCGCTATAGCTGATTATCTCTTGGATATCCTCATCCTTAGAGTGTAGATTCCGGAGATCCTTTTTTATTTTATAGAATTGATATCAAATCGATCTATAAACCGTGGAAGAAAAAGACCTTCACGCGTGAATTTATCCTCATACTCTGGATCCATGATCATGCGCAGGAAATCGCTGTTGATTTTGAAAGGCGGACTTTGAAGTTTGTTCATTATATTACACATATCCTTTATTTTGTTAGAAGATAACTCTATGTAAAACTGTGCCTTGTTACATGACGTTAACAGTTACTAATAGAAAGTTCCGATGTTGGAGTGCTTAAATAACCACCCCTTAAATCGGATATATACTTTGCTTTCTTACCAGATGGCTGCCAATCCACCGGTGGTGTTACCATAGGTAGGTTTAGCTTGATAGGAAGCAGTTTCAGATCCAACGTGCAATGTACGAATGTGGGCGTTTCGCTATAAAACCTGCCTCTTTACTTTTGATTCTTCTGTATCTATACAAAATTATATCAAATTTCTGTCAAGCATGAATTGCATTATTAAGCTACCTAATTTAAACGAAGTTACAGTGTCAGTTAATTTAGACGAAGTCTCAGTTGAAATGCTTTCTTCAGTCTCAGTTGAAGGGCTTTGTCTTTTCATATAGATTTCTGCATGCGCGCGCATATGGCGCTCTGGTTGATCAACAAGGGCCGCCCCGCGGATATAGGGGTTTAGATTATTATTATATATTATATATTAGGCTTAGGACATGAACAATTATTGCTTCTATAGTATATGTACCGAAACCTTTCTCAAGGATGGTTCCTTAGCATATAACACTAAGTAAGTAAACTACCTTCATCGCCGGCATAACCGATTTCTCAGATAATCTCGACAATTTGGTTGATCCTCGCGTATTAGCAGGTGGATTATATCGTTACACTTAGAGTGTGTTGTACTTATTATTTTATTTTTGAATCCCTTTCTTGGTTTGACTTTCCTTGCATCTTTAGATTTCGGCACTTTAGACATGTCTGAAGGCGAAGCTGCTTCTGCGGGGGTACATTAGATACTGGGCAGGCTTGGACAAGCTCAGAATTAAGTGAGGTCATAATATTATCGCTTTTTTCCTCTATCCCTTTTTGTAGGCGGAACAGCAGATCTGGATCAGTGAAAGCATCCTTATTCATACCTATTTTCATAAGCATTTCAAAGACTTATTGGGAGTCAGTCTCTCCCACATTTTGATCATCATTCCAGAACTTATTCTTTTTCCTCTTTAGAGCCTTGAACAACTTGTCCATGAAAACCAATATCTTGATTCCGGAACCATATAGGAATAGCGCCTATGCAACATGTCATCCATGCGATGAGTTAGCCACTTTATATCCTCGGGAACCTTATCCGAATGGAATAGCCCAAGAGCGGGTTCACTCTCATTATTCTCTATCTCTTTCTTAGTTGTGGGACTATTCTCTCTCTTTGTGGCTTTATCCTTAGCTGTTGAACTCTTTTTGGACCTTTGAGTTCTCTTAGTGGCTGGGCCTTTCTCAGACGAAGGTAGAGCGTCGTCACCCTCGGTCTTAGACAGTTTAGGTGTCTGCATAGCAATCTCCTCAGTTGACGCCATATCCGCATTCTCAGAATCTGCATTCATTGATATATCATTATTCTCCCTCTCTATTGACGTCTCCTTCTCAGTCTTGGCTCTTTCTCCCTTATTACCCATGGCTTCTTCACTCGAGGATGCCATAGCATCTGTTCCATCTATCGTAGCATCGGGCGTCTTTCTCTTTCTCTTGAAGCCATCTTCACTATCTTGTCTAAAGAGGTCCACTATTCGCTTGTCACTTCTTGGAAATCACGAAGAGGATTTCCGGACTGGACTGAGCGGGAGGGGGGAGGACTTCTTTTTCATTCTATATAGGGGGAGCTGTTGTGAAGCCTAGAAAGGCGGAAGCGGCAAATCGCTTCTACCGAGTTCCCCAACAGTAGCTTAGCTTAGTAGGTAGCTTAATTCTATTGGCGTGGCGCTGCTGGATGCTTCTGATCAATAGGAAGAGGAGGAAAATAAATAGCTTATGATGACCATCTATTTGAGTCGATCATTTCCAAGATCTAATTCAAGTTTTTTCTTATGTAGTGGAAACGCCTTAAAGTCTGAAGTTTTACGCTTAAGGGAAGACATTTTCTTGATGGATGCAGGACTTGAGACCCCCAGAATTTGTATGCAAGATGCGCTTACAGGAGTGCCAATCAACCGAACCACCAGGTTTGAGAATAAGGTGGGATCCCTGGATCTAGTGGCCGGTGAATCACCGATCAAAAAGCATATTTTGGAGAGATTCTTCATCGATCTAGTGGCCGGTGAATCACTGATCAAAGAGCGAGCAGCCGCCAGGTTTAAGAAATTGGTGGGATCCACAGATGTAGTGGCTGGTGAACCGCTTCTTCTTCTTCCACGAAGATTCAGAAAAAACCGAGCTTGGATGAAACTGAACAAGATTTGGCGAACGAATACAAAGGTAAAAGGCCTTATTTGTCGTAAAATCAAAGGAGGTTATTCAGTAGCCATCGCAGGCTTTCTTACTTTTCTGCCTTTCAGGCACTCTCGTAAAAGGAAATCTTTTTATCGATTCACCATTGAAAGCATTAACCCCAAAAAGGTGGTTACTATTGTGGTATTCTAACAGCGGCAGTCAATGGGTGCCAGAGCTGCTACAATTGCTCAGCAGGAGTCTTCTTATCAGTCGCCGGACGCCAATGTCAACGCCCTTAATAAAGGATTACGTAACTTCATTGTTCCGTACCATCGTAATTCTTCTAATTGGGGTGACGACATGAACGAGCACTTCTTCTTCGACCTAGTCCGCCGCGACCCATAAGGGGGCTTGGCTTTCGTTCGCAACAAGGTAGCTGTAGGGATAACCTATGGGCTGGATTGAATCCTTCTTTTTTCCGGTATGCCGCTCCGCGAGCAAGGAGCGATAGAACCAAGTGGGCTGTGGTGATGTCAGAATTTGCACCTATTTGTATCTATTTAGTGATCAGTCCGCTAGTTTCTTTGATCCCACTTGGTGTTCCTTTTCTATTTGCTTCCAATAGTTCGACCTATCCAGACAAATTGTCGGCCTACGAATGTGGTTTCGATCCTTTCGGTGATGCCAGAAGTCGTTTTGATATACGATTTTATCTTGTTTCAATTTTATTTATTATCCCTGATCCGGAAGTAACCTTTTCCTTTCCTTGGGCAGTACCTCTCAACAAGATTGATCCGTTTGGATCTTGGTCCATGATGGCCTTTTTATTGATTTTGACGATTGGATCTCTCTATGAATGGAAAAGGGGTGCTTCGGATCGGGAGTAACCACTAGTGATAGGGCAAAAATCGGGGGGAAATACAAAGGAAAGAGCGATGCCTACATTAAATCAATTGATTCGTCATGGTAGAGAAGAAAAACGGCGCACGGACCGTACTCGAGCTTCGGATCAATGTCCCCAGAAGCAAGGAGTACGCCCGCGTGTACCAACGAGAACACCGAAAAAACCTAATTCAGCTCCACGTAAGATAGCCAAAGTACGGTTGAGCAATCGACATGATATATTTGCTCACATTCCAGGCGAAGGTCATAATTTGCAGGAACATTCTATGGTCTTAATAAGAGGGGGTAGAGTGAAAGATTCGCCAGGTGTGAAATCCCATTGTATTCGAGGAGTCAAGGATTTGCTGGGAATTCCGGATCGAAGAAGAGGCAGATCAAAATATGGTGCAGAAAAACCCAAATCGATATGAATGGAAGATGCCTCTTTCACTTTTTTTCTCGGTCAGTCGAGGGAACAACCACAACGTTACGCCACAAAAGAAAGCTCTACGGGGCCCTTCCGAATGACCTATAATATAGTTTACTACACTAGCCAAGAAAGAGTGTAGTATACTCTATTTGCCCGTGGAGAAAGAATCCAAAAATAGAAAGGTATTGCTGTTACGGCTTAGGCTGCTCCTGGTCTTCCGTGAGTTTAGTTAAGTTTCTCCATTTGGTCTAACTTGCACCGCAGAAGGAAGTCGGAATGAATGGATTATCTTCTTTTCTTTTAAGAAAGAACTCAGGGCTCTTCCCATGAACTACAGACTTTTGTGACCCAGCCTCTGGACATCTTCCAATACCTTTTATTGATTATTTGGTCAATGGAGCCCCAGTCGGTGTGTGCAGAGGAGGAAAAGACAAAGATTCAGCAACAGCTGATTCAGCCTAACCAGGAATTTCTTTCATCACAAATTGACTAGCAAAAGAAGATTCTTCCTACTGGGACTAACGCTACTGGGGTGGGACTGCCCCTAAGGCAACTTAATTTCTAAGAACCGATTCCGCCCTTTATTACACAACAGATTCTTCCACTGGGAAAGTAGCCAGGAAGGAATCTATACTTGAATCTGGCCCTTCCCATTCTGCCTTTGTAACTCCTGACTCAGCAGAAAAACTAATCTAAGTAATAACTCACCTTGGAGTTGGAGGAAAAAGGAAACTAGGAAAGAAGGAAGGAAACTATTTGACTTTAAGAAAAGAGTCTTCCCCTGTGAATGCAGATTCAGTAACAACAGAGTCTTCCGATTCTTACCTTGAGGCAGTGCCTGGACATTTTTACTTAGACTTATTATGCCGATTTCGTATCCGCCCCCTGAGCTTGATGAGTCTTTTCTTTAAAATATTGAGTAACTTGTAGCAAGGGAATCCCGGGTAAGATGGTTATATAAGATGTTGTACAGGTGGTCTCGACTGAGTTCCGGGTGAGGAGAGTTGCCTACATACCTTCCGTGAAGAAGGATCAAGTCGAGTGTAGGTCGATCCACATTGTTAGGGGTATTGGGGTCGCAACAGAGCGGAGCGTTGCTAAAGTAGGTGCGCGCTCTGCCCGGGTACGAGAGG